CGAAAAAGGGTATAAAGAATAGATAGGCAGAAATCAAATATCTAAAAAAAAAAAAAATAGAAAGAACAATAGCCAACGAGATCGAAATACTGAATCATAAATGTAGTTCGGGTTCAAATTCTATATATATTGGAATCCAATATGGATGGTCTTTTCTATAATGATAAATAAATTAAAGAGACTTACTCGTGATTTCATGTACTTGATATTTCTTTTGAAAAAAAAGAGGGATTGGCTGAACTTGAAAATTTACTCTTTACTCATTCAATGAGTATACGATTGAATCGTATTCGGTTGGGTGACACCAACTAAATCGAGTGCTAACTCCCATTTATTTCTTATTGTATTGAATTAACCGATCAATCTGCTATCGGACATTTATTTTCCCCTTGGCATGGCACTATTCCAAAAAAATTTTCGACATATTTCACTTTAATTATAATTATGAGAATCAATCCTACCCCTTCTAGTCCTGCGGTTTCCACACAAAACCTAGGGCGTATCGCTCAAATTATTGGCCCAGTACTAGATGTTGTTTTTCCTCCGGGCAAGATGCCTAATATTTATAACGCTTTAGTAGTTAAGGGTCGAGATACTGTCGGTCAGCAAATTAATGTGACTTGTGAAGTACAACAATTATTAGGAAATAATCGAATTAGAGCTGTAGCTATGAGTGCTACGGATGGATTGACGAGAGGAATGGAAGTAATTGATACGGGAGCTCCTCTAAGCATTCCAGTTGGCGGAGCTACACTCGGACGAATTTTCAACGTTCTTGGGGAACCTGTTGATAATTTAGGTCCTGTAGATACTAGCACAACATCTCCTATTCATAGACCCGCACCCGCCTTTATAGAGTTGGATACAAAATTCTCAATCTTTGAAACAGGAATTAAAGTAGTGGATCTTTTAGCTCCTTATCGCCGTGGAGGAAAAATAGGACTATTTGGGGGAGCTGGAGTAGGTAAAACAGTACTCATCATGGAATTGATCAACAACATTGCCAAAGCTCATGGAGGCGTATCCGTATTTGGCGGAGTAGGCGAACGTACTCGTGAAGGAAATGATCTTTACATAGAAATGAAAGAATCCGGAGTAATTAATGAAAAAAATATTGCAGAATCCAAAGTAGCTCTAGTCTATGGTCAAATGAATGAACCGCCGGGAGCTCGTATGAGAGTTGGGTTGACTGCACTAACCATGGCGGAATATTTCCGGGATGTTAATGAGCAAAACGTACTTCTATTCATCGACAATATCTTTCGTTTCGTCCAAGCGGGATCAGAAGTATCTGCCTTATTGGGGAGAATGCCTTCTGCAGTGGGTTATCAACCTACCCTTAGTACAGAAATGGGTTCTTTGCAAGAAAGAATTACTTCTACCAAAAAGGGATCCATAACTTCGATACAAGCCGTTTATGTACCTGCGGACGATTTGACCGACCCTGCTCCTGCCACGACATTTGCACATTTAGATGCTACTACCGTACTATCAAGAGGGTTAGCTGCCAAAGGTATTTATCCTGCAGTGGATCCTTTAGATTCAACGTCAACTATGTTACAACCTCGAATCGTTGGTGAGGAACATTACGAAACTGCGCAAAGAGTTAAGCAAACTTCACAACGTTACAAAGAACTTCAGGACATTATAGCTATTCTTGGGTTGGACGAATTATCCGAAGAAGATCGTTTAACTGTAGCCAGAGCACGAAAAATTGAGCGTTTCTTATCACAACCCTTCTTCGTGGCAGAAGTATTTACTGGTTCTCCAGGAAAATATGTCGGTCTTGCAGAAACAATTAGAGGGTTTCAACTGATCCTTTCCGGAGAATTAGACAGTCTTCCCGAGCAAGCCTTTTATTTGGTGGGTAACATCGATGAAGCTACCGCGAAAGCTATAAACTTAGAAGAGGAGGGCAAATTAAAGAAATGACCTTAAATCTTTGTGTACTGACTCCTAATCGAATTATTTGGGATTCAGAAGTGAAAGAAATCATTTTATCTACTAATAGTGGTCAAATTGGCGTATTACCAAACCACGCCCCCATTGCCACGGCTGTAGATATAGGTCTTTTGAGAATACGCTTTAACAACGACCAATGGTTAACGGTGGCTCTGATGGGTGGTTTTGCTAGAATAGGTAATAATGAAATCACCATTTTAGGAAATGATGCGGAAATAAGTACTGATATTGATCCGCAAGAAGCTCAACAAGCTCTTGAAATAGCTGAAGCTAATTTGAGTGGAGCTGAGGGTAAGAGACAAGCAATTGAAGCGAATCTAGCTCTCAGACGAGCTAGGACACGAGTGGAGGCTGTCAATGTTATTTCCTACTAGTTAAGTCATTAGATCAAAATAAAAAGAATAAGTTTTTTAAAAGTTCTTTATATATACACCACATGTTGATTTTGCTAATTGAACACAATCAAGTCTAATCTGATAAAAAAAAGAAGATGGGTAGAAAAACTTATTAGATATCATTTCATTGACTCCAGTATCTAATAAGTTCTACCTACTATTGGATTTGAACCAATGACTACCGCCGTATGAAAGCAATACTCTAACCACTGAGTTAAGTAGGTCATTTATCACTACAAATAGGAACCCATCACTTCGGGAATTATAGATGGAATAGGATTTCCAAGCAATACTAATTTCTTTCTGTTAAGCTTAAATAAAATAAATAAATCAGAGAGCTATCATGTGGGATTATGAAATATCTATCTTGACAAGAAATTGTCTATATGTTAAGATGTCTATAACAAGGGCTATAGCTCAGTTGGTAGAGCACCTCGTTTACACGTGCGCCAATGCTTTTCAAAGGAGCCAATTATGCAATGAACATAATTGATCGTATTGAAAAATTGATGTCTTACTCCATTCCATAGGTTCGAGGGAACAAGAGAACAATAGCCTGACCTAACAAATATTTGGTTCGGTCCGATTCAGGCGCTAATTAAGTTGCCAAATCAAATAGAACCCACCAGTGATTTGATAGTTGATAAGGTAAATACCCATCCCATTCAATGCTAGGCATAATGAGTATAAGGGACTCAAAAAAACCTCTTTTCGCTCTATGAACTTGAAGGTGTATGAAGTCTCATATTCGACTGTTCCAGCGAGGCGATAGAGATTCTATTTAACTTAGGTTAATCTAGGCCGAAGGCAGACCTAAGTCAACGTAATACTTCCTTGAAACACTTTGGTATTGCTCCTAGATCAGAATACAAATAATGAATCATAGCACATGGAGCCATCTCATTATCTTCCTCTAAAGATAAAATATGGTAGAATAACTGATCTTTACATCAGTTGATGGAAGAGCCCAATGCAACAAAATGCATGTTGGGTCTTTGAAACAGTTCAAATCATTTCGATAATAATAAGTTTGATCCGTTTTACCGAGAAGGTCTACGGTTCGAGTCCGTATAGCCCTATAATCCTAATATATTTTATATTATTTTAGTATAGCTTTCATTTCCTCATAGTTGTGGCCAGGTATCGTAGAAATGAAAGCATTACCAAATCAATTTAGGAAGTGGAAATCATGACATGATTCCGACTAAAAACTTCAACCTGACCCAACGAAATCTAATTCTAAGTAGCATGGGTCTAAGACGTATTCTTTTTTTGGTCTTAGGTCTTGTATTTGTAGAAAAAAAAAAAACCCCTGTCCTGACTAATCACTAATCTTTTTTTGGCAGAACAAGAGAAACCTTATTGATTGATTCACAAATAATGGAGAGATAATGAATTGGTACTAAAGGATTAACGTTATATTCTATGAGTTGGGGTTTGGGTTGGGGGTTTGATTTGGTCTATTGAATCATTCGATAATATGTAATTCTTTCATTAGAAAATGTAATGTTATGTAAATCTTTTATGATTCCGTCGATTAGATTACTCCACTCTTTGCTATGTTTCATTGTCTAGTATCTAGTATAGGTGTACTGTAAAAGTTTTTTTGTGTCGGAATCTACCCCATTGTTTGGTGTTATCATTATATTAATAATATTAAGTGTTATTGCCATAACAAAACAAACGAGTATTTTGGTTCATTCCAAATCGTAATCTAGTTTATTACTAGAGATTGTTCCAAAATAGAAAGAATCTTTTATTCTAACTCTAATGAAATAACTCCATCCTTCTTATTTATTTCTGATAAGGTGGGATGGTACAGGTTCAAAGTTTCCAATTTTTTTTGTTTTTGTAGAGAAAGATATAACTTGTTATATGTCACCTCTCAATTCAACGGATTGAATCAAATTAATTAAGAAAAAAGGAAATGAAATAAATAATTTGAATATACTAATTATAGACTATTTATAGTATTTAATTAATTATTAATTTAATTATTAATTATAGGAATTAATTATTAATTATAGGATATTTATTTTATAATATTATAATAATTATTATAATAATTATTATAATAATTATTATAATAATTATTATTGGGATATATTAGGTATTAGGATTATAATATAGATAGTAATCATAATAATATATAAATATATATATATATTAGGTAGGATATTATAAATATTAGGATATATAGGATAATATAGGATATTTTAGTATTTTATTAACTTGTTTTTATAGAATTATCTTTTTATAGAGGATAGAGAACCCAAGACAAAGTGAGAGAATCTTGTTTTTGTAAGAAGGAGCACCCTATGTCTACACCATATCTAAATAGAATCGAAATAAAAAATGTAAGTGGGATTTTCTTAGGTGAATCTTTAAACAAAATATGTCCCACAGAAACTCTAAACTATGCCGTTTGATCAAAATATATTCTTCTTTCGCCTAAACTAAGACTAAACTAAGATAAGAAGTTCTGGATAAATTGACACTTCCGATTCGAATCGAATAATTCAGCATATTCCACATTAATAGGAGTACATTTATGTTTCTGCTTCACGAATATGATATTTTCTGGGCATTTCTGATAATATCAAGCATTATTCCTATCTTGGCATTTGTAATTTCCGGAGTTTT